TTTTCAATTGGAAATTCCTAATAACTAATAAGAATAATACTTATTAGAACCTAGGGCAGGTATCATGTCAATTACGGAATACTTGGTTTATTGTAACACTCCCGAAAAAACTAAAAAAGGGGGAGGGCCATTGATAAGAACGGGAAGGAAGAAAGCGAATCGGCATGCTAATTCCTCATCCTCAAATCTGTCCTTCCCGGGGGTTAGTGTCTCAACGAATAAGTAATTGTAGGAGTGAAATATTGATATAATTCGAAAAAGCAAGTCCCCGGAAGAAATAAAATACGTTTTTTTTATATTTCATATTTATAGGATTACACAAAGGGATTCGCAAATAAAAGCGCTAAGGCTACAACCAATCCATAAATTGTTAACGCTTCCATAAAAGCTAGACTAAGCAATAAAGTACCTCGTATTTTTCCCTCCGCCTCGGGCTGTCTTGCGATACCTTCTACAGCCTGGCCCGCAGCAGTACCTTGACCAACTCCAGGTCCAATAGAAGCAAGCCCGACAGCTAATCCAGCAGCAATAACGGAAGCGGCAGAAATCAGTGGATTCATGATAAGTTCCTCACACAAAAATCAAAAAATGGTTAATGATACAATCATCCAAGTAATTATGATTTAATTATTCCACCAAAAAGATTCATCCAGACGAAATAACTAACAACTGCCAATTGCAGTAATGGACTAATATTATTGAATCATCAGAACTACTTATATAGCTCTTTTTTATATAGCTTTTTTAGTTTCTATCGACGGGATTTTTGTGAATCCATTTCTTTGTTCTGAACCATTAGTTGAATTCCTCGTTCTTTTTATTGATTTCATCTTTTTATTCATTCAATTCACAGTTACAGACGAAAGTAAAAGACTTCGATATGAATCCCCATCTAAATTCATAGTAGTAGGGCGGATTAGATATATCTTTAGTTCATATATAACTAGTCAATATCTAATATCACATATACACGCCTTTCTTCCATAACGTAAACCAACTATTCCTATCTTAGATTCAATCGGATTCTAGAATCATTTTTGAAACGTGCAAGAGTTGGATTCTAGCCATTAGATTCCATATACCCATACCCGCCCTTACTAACCAATTTCTTTTTTAGGAATTTCGTTTTTTCAATTCTTATTCTTCTTTTCCTTTTTTTACAATTTCCTAAATAGCGTACCTATTACTGTAGATGTCTATTTGCCATACATAGCGTTTTTTTTTTTTTTTCATTTTTATATTCCCTAAGTCGACTATCTTGAGTCACGTATAGATTCTCTTGGCCTAAGCTAAAAAACGACTATTTCGAAAACTCGTCAATGATGACCCTCCATGGATTCGCCTATATAAGCCGCGGCTAAGGTTGCAAAAATAAGAGCTTGAATACCACTCGTAAATAATCCAAGGAACATGACGGGTATAGGAACCACTAAAGGTACTAAAGAAACAAGAACAACAACTACTAATTCATCGGCTAATATATTTCCGAAAAGTCGAAAACTAAGTGATAAAGGTTTTGTGAAATCTTCTAAGATGTTAATGGGTAAAAGGATGGGAGTTGGTTGTATATATTTACTGAAATAACTTAATCCCTTTTTGCTAAGACCCGCATAGAAATAGGCTACTGACGTGAGTAAAGCTAAAGCAACGGTAGTATTTATATCATTCGTGGGTGCAGCTAATTCCCCATGAGGTAACTGTATGATTTTCCATGGTAAAAGAGCCCCTGACCAATTAGAAACAAAAATAAATAGAAACATAGTTCCAATAAAAGGAACCCATGGACCATATTCTTCTCCAATCTGGGTTTTGCTAACGTCTCGAATGAATTCAAGGACATATTCGAAGAAATTCTGACCATCATTTGGAATGGTTTGTGGATTCCGAACAGCTATACTAGCTGAACCTAATAAGATAGCAATAACAACCCAAGAAGTTATAAGTACTTGGCCATGGACTTGAAAACCTCCTATTTGCCAATAGAAATGTTGGCCTACTTCCACACCAGATATATCGTATAACCCCTTTAGTGTGTTGGTGGAACATGATAGAACATTCATATTGCCCTCTACAGAAATAGAACTTGAAAGGGAATTATTTTGATTCAACCGTCTCTTTTTCCACTTGATTAGTTGAATTCTCTATTTTGGATACTAACTAATCACAGAATATCCCCAGTAATTTTTATCTCTTTTATGCGATTCAAGAGTAGTAACCGATTCCATAAATCTATGGAGTTCAAAAAAGAATTTTTTTATTTATCTTATTATTAATCAAGGATTTCGTATATAGCTAGAACGACCCTCACAAATTGCGAATACTAATTTGTTAAGAATTAATCGGATTGAAGCTATAGCGTCATCATTTGCTGGAATCGAAATATCAGCAAGATCTGGGTCACAGTTTGTATCGATTAAACAAATTGTTGGAATTCCCAAAGTGATACATTCTCGAAGAGCCGTATATTGTTCTTGCTGATCAACGATAATTACAATATCGG